TACCAATGAATGGAACTATTACTATTTCATCTAAGATTTCATCTAAGTTGAATAACCAAGGACTTTCTTTTACTACGGATTTTGTCGAGAAGTTTTAATTTGGTTATGATCCAAAGAGGAAAAAGAATAATTATTCCATGATAAAATAGAGTAGAGTAACCATACGTTTTGTTTACATGACATGTATACGTCATATGCCATACAATGGAAATAAAAATCCATGGGACGATTCATGAATTTGTAATAGATCCATGGGGTAGCTGATGAGAGAAGTTGGTGTTGAGAAATAGGAAATTTGAAAGGAATTATTCCTATGGAACCATTGATCGGTCATACCTGTACTGCAATAATATGAATGACTCGCTATTCACTCGGTTTCTGGTCAATAATAAGATTATGTAGGAGAGATGGCCGAGTGGTTCAAGGCGTAGCATTGGAACTGCTATGTAGGCTTTTGTTTACCGAGGGTTCGAATCCCTCTCTTTCCGTTTCTGTTAATTCACCAACGTTACCGACCACACAATGTATCAAATCAAATAACAATGGATACCATTATTTCAGCAATAAGACTTTTATTTGATAGAAATTCTCTATTCCAGAAATTCTCTATTCCTAATTACATTACTGCGGTACGTAAAATACAAATATCAGAAAGAGCAAAAAAGAAAAAAAAATCCTACTGCTGATCTATTTGTAATACGTGAATGAGAAAAATGCGGATCAAGGCCCTTAGATCTATTTACTTCGCCGAAAAGAGGGCAAAATTCTCTGAATCTTTCTTTGTTATTTTCGTTAGGTTCAAGTCTGGCGGGAATAATATTCTACGACTAACAACTCATTTATTTTCAAACCGATCCATTTACTATCTATTATTTGATTTACTAATCCTTTATATTGGAATGAGTCAATAGTCAAATGTTTTGGCAATTCCTCGGGGGGGGATGAAGCAATATAATTTTGAATCAGAGCTTTCGATCTTTGTTTATCCTTCGTAGTAATAATATCTCGGGGTTTGCAACGATAACTTGGTATATCCACTATACGACCATTAACTAAAATATGTCTATGGTTAACTAATTGCCTAGCTCCAGGAATGGTTGAAGCCATACCCAATCGAAAAAGGATGTTATCCAAACGCATCTCAAGTAGTTGTAGTAAAACCTGACCTGTTGAACCTTTGGCTTTTCCAGCGATATGTACATATCTAACTAATTGTCGCTCCGTCAGACCATAATGAAAACGCAATTTCTGTTTTTCTTCTAGACGAATACGGTATTGCGATCTTTTCCCAGAACGCAATTGGGTTTTAAGATCACTTCCGGATTTAGGTCTTTTACTAGTTAGTCCTGGTAAAGTCCCCAGACGGCGTATTTTTTTGAAACGAGGTCCTCGGTAACGAGACATAAAGACTCCTTTTTTTATTTTATTGAAATTTCATTTTACAGAAGAAATCTTAAATTAAGACTGAACTAAAGAATAAACAAAGCAAAGCTAAATTTACTGAAGTATTACAAAGTAGAATGAAATGAATTCTATTAATATCCGGATTTTTTGTATATGTATATATAGGAAGTTGAGGCTCCGTTTTATGATTTGTTCTGTAGAGATCTAATTGCTCCAATCCATTTTTTATTCATAGTTACAAGTTACCACGACATAATAGATCGGTGATCCAACATTTTTTTTTTGAGAAAAGGAGAGATTATCAATCATGGAAAAATCGATAGAGAAAAAAAGCCAGCTATCGGAATCGAACCGATGACCATCGCATTACAAATGCGATGCTCTAACCTCTGAGCTAAGCGGGCTCACATAACAGAAATAGAAATAGTATAACAAATAGAAATAGTGTATAGGAATTCAGGAAACTGCTGGATCTTAGCTTAGCTATTAGCTATTAATTTAATATGAACTATATAATTCATAGTTCTATAGTTATATCTATATCATTATATATATATCATTAGTTATATTAGATATAACCAATATAACTAATGATATAGAACTAGATATGACTAAATGGAATTAATAGAATTCTATTTTTCTATCTATTTTTCTAATAGATATTTCTCTAATAGAAATATATGACTAATTAGTATATGACTAATTAGTAGAATTTTCATTCTTTACATTAATTAATATTTATACATTCTATTTTTTTTATTTTATGCACTTTATTTATATATTTATACATTTATTTATACATTTATTTATACATTAAATTTTTATTTTAATATTAATATATATATATATGTATTAATGATAATATAAAATTTATAATATAAAATTATAAATTATGATTATAAACTTAATATAATTATAAACTTAATATAAAAAGTATTTATTTCTTAAATTTAAATTTAAGTAAATTAAAGTAAAGTAAAGCAGTTATAGCAATAATTATAGCGAGCGGATCGGTCCTAAGAAAAGGATAAGATAAAGATAAAGATACACAATCCAAATTAGAATAAGACATTTTTCTGGTTTCATTCGGAAAAGGAAGAGATAGGACGAAAAAAAAAAGAATGAATATCGACCGTTCCAGTATTCCAAATCGCACTATAAAAAAGAAAGGGAGGGAGAAACATATATATGTGGGATATATCTATCCATATTGAATTGCGGATACATCAATGATAGAATCATTTCTGATTGAAACAAGTTTTATCCAATAGAGATAAACTGATAGAGGATCGCCAAAAAAATCAAATAGCAGCATACACTTTTTCGATATGGGAATCATTATCTAATGAATTCAACGGTTCAAAAATAAATGAAAGAGATGGGTGGAATTCCAACTGGATCTTGGTCTCAAATCAAAGGGGGATATGGCGAAATTGGTAGACGCTACGGACTTGATTGGCTTGAGCCTTGGTATGGAAACCTACTAGGTGGTAACTTCCAAATTCAGAGAAACCCTGGAATTAAAAATGGGCAATCCTGAGCCAAATCTTTATTTTGAAAACAAGAGTTTATAAAACTAGAATAAAAAAGGATAGGTGCAGAGACTCAATGGAAGCTGTTCTAACGAATGGAGTTGACTACGTTGTGTTGGTAGCTGGAATCCCTCTATCGAAATTACAGAAAGGACGGCCCTATATATCTAATACGTACGTATACATACTAACATATCAAACGATTAATCACGACCCGAATCTATCGAATATATATATATATGAAAGAAAAAATTCAGAGTTATTGTGAATCCATTCCAATCGAAGTTGAAGGAAAAATCGAACATTCAGTGATCAAATCATTCATTCCAGAGTTTGATAGATCTTTTGAAAAACTGATTAATCGGACGAGAATAAAGAGAGAGTCCCGTTCTACATGTCAATACCGACAACAATGAAATTTATAGTAAGAGGAAAATCCGTCGACTTTAGAAATCGTGAGGGTTCAAGTCCCTCTATCCCCAACAAAAAGTCCATTTTACTTCCTAACTATTTATTTATCCTCTTTTTTTTTTTCATCAGTGGTTCAAACAAAATTCACTATCTTTCTTTCTCATTCACTCTACTCTTTCACAAATGGATCCGAAGAGAAATCTTTGGATCTTATCCCAATTTGGATAGATACCTGTACAAATGAACATATATGGGCAAGGAATCTCTATTATTGAATCATTCACAGTCTATATCATTATCCTTACATTTATTAGATAAAATTTTTTAATACTTTTTTATTTTAGTCCCTTTAATTGACATAGATACAAGTACTCTACTAGGATGATGCACGGGAAATGTCGGGATAGCTCAGTTGGTAGAGCAGAGGACTGAAAATCCTCGTGTCACCAGTTCAAATCTGGTTCCTGACATATGAATAATATATCGGATGTATATTTATACAAATTAACCGAGACAGATCGGGATATATATTCGTCAGTTAATAGTCTAGAGCATGATACATACTTATTCATCTAGCGTATAGATATATACCTCCATTTTTAGAGATGGTAAAAAATATATGTATGGTTATGGTAAAGAACTAAAGTGGGATTATGTTCCCCTTTCTTTTTTCTTTCTTTTTTCTTTCTTGTTTGTTCATATTGTGCTTTCTCTCACTCAAAAAGAGTGTTAAGTCTTCAAGTGTTAAGTCTTCATATATATATATCAAAAAATCAGTTTTAATTTTAAAAAGCTTAAAAAAAGTATAGAGGAATTGAAGGATAGGAATAAACAGGATGCATTTCAGACACAGTACAAATAAAATTCAATCCCTTTTTATTTCGGAATTTCGCATTTTCTTTTATATTTATTCTATTTCTTCACTCTTGCTTACGTTCCGAGGTCTGTCTAAGTGATGTGCGCGGTACAAAGTTCATGGTGCAGAACTCTTTTGATTCATCTTTTGGTTTCTGCTCATACAAAATAGATATGATCTTTTCCAAATTCGGGAATAGCAATGAAGCCTTTTTTAGGCCTATCCATAATACGAATTAGAGTCCAGTTACTCTGTTTCATCTAGAACAGAACGTCAAAATATTCCTTGACTTGAATGAAATCTGGAGTTGTGTCGTATAAGTGAACATTAGTTTCCTTATCATTCAATGAGCATCTTGTATTTCATAGAAATTTGGGGTAATATAGTCCTTACGTAAGGGCCAGCCTATCCAACTTTCAGGCATCAAGATACGTTTAAGGCGTGGATGATTATCATAAGAGATTCCCAACATATCATAAGATTCGCGTTCTTGAAAATCAGCACTTTTCCAAATCCAGAAAACAGACGAGATTCTAGGATTACTCCTTGGGACAAATACTTTTATGCATACCTCTTCTGGTTTATCTACACCATATTGTATTCTCGTAAGATGATACACACTAGCTAAAAATCCGCCTGGTGCTACATCATAGGCACACTGGGAGCGTAAATAATTGTAACCATATACATATGAAATGACAGCAATGGAGTACCAATTCTCGGTTTTGATTTGTAAAGTCTCTATTCCTCGGCAATCGAAGCCCAAAGATCTATGAACTAGCTCATGCTTGACTAAC